AGTAAATATACCCGAAACATATAAAATGCGGTTAATCCTGCTGTGAAATAAGCTATTACTGCGAAAATTGGTGAATACAACCAACTATCATTAAGAATGTCATCTTTGGACCAAAAACAAGCAAGAGGTGGAATACCACAAAGAGAAAGTGTACCCAATAAAAAAGTAGTTCTTGTAATTGGAACATATCTTGTTAAACCACCCATAAGAACCATATTCTGACTTTTATCTGGTGAATATCCAACAATAGGTTCCATTGAATGAATAATAGATCCGGATCCCAAAAACAATAAAGCTTTTGAATAGGCATGAGTGATCAAATGGAATAAAGCAGCTCGATAAGAACCTATACCTAGAGCTAACATAATATAACCCAATTGAGACATTGTGGAATAGGCTAAGCTTTTTTTAATGTCTCTTTGAGCAAGGGCCAAAGTAGCCCCTAATAATAGTGTTATTACACCTATTAAAGAAATGAAATTCATTATATAAGGTATGACTATGAAAAGAGGAAGAAGCCGAGCTACAAGAAAAATTCCTGCTGCTACCATAGTAGCAGCGTGTATAAGAGCCGAAATAGGAGTGGGTCCTTCCATAGCATCAGGTAACCATACGTGAAGGGGGAATTGTGCGGATTTAGCAACTGCACCGACGAATAATAAAGAAGCACACAAGGTAGCAAATAAAGAATTGACCCCATTATTTTGGATTAAGTTATTAGTTATTTCGAGCAAATACCGAAATTCTAAACTACCTGTTATCCAATAAAAACCTAAGATTCCTAACAATAAACCAAAATCCCCTACACGATTAGTTACAAAAGCTTTTTGACAAGCACTTGCTGCAATTGGTCGTGTGAACCAAAACCCTATTAATAAATAAGAACACATTCCCACAAGTTCCCAAAAAATATAAATTTGTATCAAATTTGAACTAGTAACTAATCCCAGCATAGAAGTATTAAAAAAACTCATATAAGCAAAAAATCTCAAATATCCTTGATCGTGATACATATACTTGTCACTATAAATAAGAACCATGATTCCAACAGTAGTAATTAGTATTGACATAATAGAAGTAAGTGGATCGATCAAGTATCCAAACTCTAAGGAAAAATCATTATTGATGGTCCAAGACCATAGATATTGATAGATAAAACTTCCATTTATTTGTTGAATAGACAGATTGGCTGAAAACACCATAGCTATACTTAAGAGTAAAACACTAGGAAAAGCCCACATGCGACGAATATTTTTTGTTGCTGTCGGAATAAGTAGAAGTCCAAATCCTATTGACATAGTAACTGGAAGTGGAAGAAAAGGTATTATCCACGCATATTGATATGTATGTTCCATAAGAAAAGAAACTCTTTTTTCTTATAATTACAAATTGTTCTCGATTCACCAATTCTTATCTTTTTTATCCTTTTAGAAAGGAACAATAATAAAAGAAAAAAAAAAGATATGAAAAAAAGTCAAATATTGAGATTCTGAATTATTCTGATTTTTTTTTGTGATTAATAAACATATTTATTATACTATAATAGTATAATAAATATATTATATAGTATACTATATATAGTAAGGAAAAAGAGTTAGACCAAAAAAAGAGTACTTTTTTTATTCAAATATGGATCATAGTATCTATATTCGAATTAAAAAAAATACCTAGGTATTCTAGTTCATTTTGGGAAGGGAGTAATTACCTAACTTGTTGTGTAACTGATTGATTGGATTGAAACCCAATAAAAAAAACTTATGTTTATCAGAAATCTTATGATACTCCTTACTTTGAATTATGGACATAGCACTCTGGACTTAATCAATTTTTATTTTCCCTTATTTTCTTCCATTTTTTTTCCCTCATGTCATTTATATATGTGATGTGTGATGTGCGCGCATACGTATATGTGATATATATATATCACATATACATGTATATATAAATATATTTGTATTATATATATTTGTATGTTTATTATATATTTATATGTTAAAGTAAAAAAACAATGTATATTAAAAAGAGTATATTAAAAAAATTATCCACATACACGAAATAAGTATAGATAATAACTAAAAAGAACGATCTATTTTGAAGAATACATGTCTTTCACATACAACGATAAAAGGAGGAACCCCCCTTTTTGA